ATCTGTCGATTATGTTATGGCCGTAGCCCCACTCATGGCGACCTGGTCGAATTGGGAGAAGCAGTAGGTATTGTTGCGGGTCAATCTATTGGGGAACCCGGGACTCAACTAACATTAAGAACTTTTCATACCGGTGGAGTATTTACAGGCGGTACGGCGGAACATGTACGAGCTCCTGATAATGGAAAAATTCAATTCAATGAACATTTGGTTCATCCCACACGTACACGTCATGGCTATCCAGCTTTTCTATGTTATATAGACCTATATGTAACTATTGAGGGTCAAGATATTCTACATAATGTGAATATTCCACCAAAAAGTTTTATTTTAGTTAAAAATGATCAATATGTAGAATCAGAACAAGTCATTGCCGAGATTCGCGCCGAAGCATCCATCTTGAATTTTAAAGAGAGGGTCCGAAAACATATTTATTCTGACTCAGAGGGAGAAATGCACTGGAGTACCGCTGTGTACCATGCACCCGAATATACATATGGTAATGTTCATCTCTTACCAAAAACAAGCCATTTGTGGATATTATCAGGAGTTCCGTACAGATCCAGTATAGTCCCTTTTTCGCTCCACAAGGATCAAGATCAAATAAATATTCATTCTCTTTCTGTCGAACGAAAATATATTTCTAACCTTTCAGTGGCTGATGATCAAGCGAGACACAAATTGTTTAGGTCGGATCCTTCTGGTAAAAAGGAGGGGGGGGTTCTTGATTATTCAGTACCTGATCGAATCATATGTAACGATCATTGTAATTTTATATACCCCGCTATTCTTGACGAGAATTCTGATTTATTGGCAAAGAGACGAAGAAATAGATTCATCATTCCATTACAATCGAATCAAGAACAAGAAAAAGAACTAATACCGCGTTCAGGTATCTCGATTGAAATACCCATAAATGGTCTTTTCCGTATAAATAGTATTCTTGCTTATTTCGACGATTCTCGATATAGAAGAAAGAGTTCGGGAATTACTAAATATGGGACTATAGAGGCGGATTCAATCGTCAAAAAAGAGTATTTGATTGAGTATCCAAGGACAAAAGAATTTCGGCCAAAATACAAAATGAAAATAGATCGATTTTTTTTCATTCCCGAGGAAGTGCATATCTTACCCGGAGCTTCTTCCATAATGGTACGGAACAATAGTATCATTGGAGTAGATACGCGAATTACTTTCAATATAAGAAGCCGAGTAAGCGGATTGGTCCGAGTGGAGAAAAAAAAAAAAAAGATGGAACTCAAAATATTTTCGGGGGATATCTATTTTCCTGGAGAGACAGATAAGATATCCTGGCACAGCGGTATCTTGATACCACCCGGAACGGGAAAAAATCATTTTAAGGAATCCAAAAAATGGAAAAATTGGATCTATGTCCAACGGATCACACCTACAAAAAAAAAGTCTTTTGTTTTGGTTCGACCCGTAGTCACATATGAAACAGTGGACGGGATAAATTTGGCAAGGCTTTTTCCCCAGGATCCCTTGCAGGAAAGGGATAATGTGCAACTTCGAGTTGTCAATTATATCCTTTATGGAAATGGCAAATCAATTCGCGGAATTTCTCACACAAATATTCAATTAGTTCGAGCTTGTTTAGTATTGAATTGGGACCAAGAAAAAAAAAGTTCTTCTATCGAGGAGGTTCGGGCGTCCTTTGTTGAGGTAAGGATAAATGATCTGATTCGAGATTTCATAAGAATGGACTTAGTGAAGTCCCCCATTTCGTATACCAGAAAAAGGAATGATCCGGCAGGGTCAGGATTGATCCCTGCTAATGGCTCAGATCGCACCAACCTCAATCCTTTTTATTCCAAGGCAAGGATTAAACAATCGCTTACTAGGCATCAAGGAACTATTCGTACGTTGTTGAATAGAAATAAGGAATGCCAATCTTTGATAACTTTGTCATCATCTAATTCTTCTCGAATAGGTCCATTCAACTGTTTGAAATATAATGTGACAAAAAAATTCAATAACAATAAAAGGGGTCCGCTACTTCCAATTAGGAATTCGTTGGGTCCTTTAGGAATTGTCCCTAAAATTACGAATTTTTTTTCATTTTACTATTTAATAACTCATAATCAAATCTTGGTAAATAAACATTTGCTGCTTGACAATTTAAAACAGACTTTCCAAGAAGTACTACAATATTATTTAATGGACGAAAATAGGATAATTTATAATCCAGATCCATTCAGTAACATGATTTTGAATCCATTAAATTGGAATTGGTATTTTCTCCATCACGATTACTGTGAAAAAACATCGACAATAATTAGCCTTGGGCAGTTTTTTTGTGAAAATATATGTATATCGAAATATGGACCCCATCTAAAATCGGGCCAAGTTCTAATTGTTCATGTTGACTATTTAGTAATAAGATCTGCAAAGCCCTATTTGGCTACTCCAGGAGCAACCGTTCATGGCCATTATGGGGAAATCCTTTACGAAGGAGATACATTAGTTACATTTATATATG